CCTATTTCTTATTATTTCATTATTTTAGTATTTTAGATTGAACGGACAGCTTATGCTTCTAATAGATTCCTAGCTAGCTAAGATGCATCTACGAGAAGCTATTTTTTATGTAATATTACATTATATGAAAAAAGAGATCAAGTAGCGAGTAAACAAGATCGAATTATAGCTTGTTAAAGCTATAGGAAGAAGTGGGATCTCTCTAATATAGGCAAGCTAATAAGGACTAGCACGTTACCAATCAGGTAACAAGGTCTGTCTCTACTTTTTTCTTCGACCTGGAAGCGAGTAGAATGTTTCGATTTGAATTTGAGACTCAACACAGGGTCTGACCTAGACTCATATAGCCCGAGTACTTAGGCATAGTACCTTAACTCTTAAGATGCATGGCGTTGGTAGAACCCTCAACACCCTACCTTCACTTCATGTCTTCTAAAAGCTGTTATGGAAAGAGATCAATCAGATGACAAGGCCTACCGTGTCTCCAAGAAGATTGAAGTTCTCACTCAAGCTCAAGATTCTCAGTCTAGTCTTATACCACCTAAGCGGTTCAATGGAATGGGAATGAAAGGGGATCTTCTTCTTATGGAGATCTGGTAGTACAGTAGATGTCCCTCCATGGCTTGCGTACGGAAATAAAGGATGATTCAACCCTTTTATGATTCACTCTGTTCTCTCGAATGAAAACAAGTCTGAAGGGTTTCCCCTGATTCAGAATCAGACAATTCTGATTCAAAGAGTCTTTGGCAAAGGCCCTCTGCTCTTCCTTTGGTTATATACCAAATCACCTACCTGTATCAGTGGATTCTCCTGATTCTTAGAAAGTGAGGCCTCGTACAGATTGCTTTCATAAAGCATTAATGTCCTTCTTTTCAAAATTCTCCTTCTTCCTTCCTTATTTGAGGATTCAGCCCTGGTTGATAGTTTGTTTCAGTTGAAGGGCAGAGATGAGGTTTGTAAATCAACCAATTCCTTCTGTCGTGTATTCCCGATTCATGCAGCCTTAGATGCTTCAATTGTCGATTTTAGTATTGAGCGAAAGGTTACACCTATGGATTATTTATTGTAGGCCAACTCTACTCCACTAGTACCAATAGGCGGCATAGGGGAAAAAGCACTACGCCTAGGAAACGAAAACTTTGTTATAAACCTTATCGGGATCGGGATGAAAATGCTGACCAATGGAAAGGGAAATCCGTCCAAAACGAAAAAGACTTGAAGCGGATCCAATACCAAGACGCCTTTAGAGGCACTGGTCAGTGAGTTTAGTAAATAATTCGAATGAGAAGAAGGTTGTAAGGCAGTTTCCGCTCGGTAGTCGTTTTGGAGCGGATAGCCAGCTCCACCAAGGCAGAAGGGGAAGGCTTTCTAGTAGTGAAAGAGAGACCGCCGATGATGATAACTTGAAGACGAAAGAAAGTCTTTATTGAAATCTCAGATCGAGAGAAGATTTGTAATTGAATCAGCCCTAGAAGGATTTTGGCACCCATGCAGAAGCGAGACCCTTGATTGAGAACTGTGAAAGGGCTGCTTTGAGAGAAAAAGCAAATAGTTGCCTTGTCTCTGTTGTTCACCCAAGCAAGCCATGAATCAAAGAAGCGGAAGCAGCATCCGGTCAGAAGATAGAGAGGAAAGAAGAGAAGCCTGAAAAGCTTATCAAAGGACCTTTTTTTTAATGGGGCTAGTGTGTTCCACCACACCCACAGCGTAGTGAAAAGGAAAAGTGATTCCCCGGGGTTTACCACTGCGTGACCGAACCAGAAAGGGAAAGTAAAGACAGATCGCAGTTCGAGCAAAAGAGCTATAAGCGGTACCTGGAACAATGTCTCAATCCAACCTGAGCACCTATACTGTTTGCTAAACGTTTGGGAAGCTCTCGCAACTCACCTGGAACTATTATACGTATATCATTCCAAAGAAGGCTTTGCTAATCATAAATACTGAAATGAAAGCAAAACCACTCCTCTCCTGAGGTAACGGCTGGTCGATAGAGATGCATTCCTAAGTTGCGGTAAGAGTGATTCATCTAATTATGGTTGATACAACCCAGCCTTTTCTTTTTAGAGGTTTAGGGGCGCATAGCTTGAGACCTAAAAAAAAACCTCATGATAGACGTCAGTCAAGCGGATCGATCAGCATTCATGTTAAGCGAAGGGTAGCGAGTTTTGTTCCTCCCTTCGTGTCGTGGTCTGTCCCCCTTCTAGTTGTGGCAGCGGCAGCAGAGGATGAAGTGGCCAATCAAGGTGGGATAGAAGACCTCTTTTTATCTGCCTTCGCCAGGTTCGTGAAGAAAAGTCTGACGGTTGAGAACCTTATTATAAGCGAATGCTGGATCAACTACTTGACCCCGAAGGAACTACGATGCCAACATCGTGAAAAGAATGAATAAAGTAGTGATAATTACCGGGTCTGGCTTGGTGGTTTGACCCCCGCTGGATCTCACTAAGCCTCTGCCAGGTCTATTCCCAACATATCGTACTCAGCTAAGTTGCAGGGTTGGAACACTTTGTGTTGATCGACGCCTAAGCTCGGGGTAAGTCCTTTCTTTGCATCCGATCTCCTCGTCTCTGGCCTTCCCTATCTCCGTTCTCTTCACCTGGTCTGGCCCTTTGATTCACTAGACTTTTGGTGCTTAAGAACCACCAAGCGAGATCCCAACTAAACCCACTCAATTCAGCAAGATTCCAACTAAATGATTGACTTCAGGCGCACTTCTCACATATGCTAATTGATGGACTGTGGATACATTCTTCACATATGGTAAGGGACCACTCCGAGTGACATACAGGTTCACTTCTCCGATTGACTACAGGCGCCCTATGATTGACTACAGAAAACCACTCCGCATGGCTACTTTTGCCATGATGACGGGATCACTCCACATTCGATTCGCGCTTTGAGTGTGCAAGCAATTTGAAGACTACCAAATCTGACCTCTAGTTTTGGTGCTTTGGACCCCTTTTCTTTTCTCCATCAGCATTTCGAATCCGTGGAATGCATCCTTTATTGACTCTTTCTATACATACTCGTAAGAGAAGAAAGATCAATCAAAGGTCAATATCAATCAAAAATTAGACCCTTCACTCGTGGTGAACTCGGCCAACGGTTGGATTGATTGAGGAGTCTGATATGATGGTTGAATCAAGAAGATTGGTACTAACTATCGGAAGGACATGGGATATGAGGGGAGCCTCATCTAGATCCCGAAGTGAGTAGCCGGCCCGCTCCCTGGCACTTTAGTTCAAGTGAACCCGCCCACTGAATCTTTGCTATAGCCGCACTACCTAAAACATATTGTATTAGTTGGGATGCCCTATTCATTTCATATTTCTTAAGCTTTAGAGCGGATTGGCAGGCACACTATCGTACTTCTGCTTATGCTTAGAAGAGAAGAAGAGGAATAGTGTCAATACCGCTCTAAATCGAACATCTGGGGTAGGGCATAGAGACTTCAATTCTTCCATAACCGACTCCTTACTTAGCCTTTGAGCTCTAGATAAGATCTACCGCCTCGCTACTATATCATATTACTTCGCAAACATGCTAGAGAAGGACCCTGCAGCTACATCAACAGGGCCGAATACCTAAAAAGTTGACAACCAAGACTTGATTTAGGCCATGAGGCCATAGGAGAGGAGAAAGCACCGAGCAAAACCAAATGCCAAGGCTGAAAACCAACACAAACCCACGAAGAAAGAAAGCATGTACCTCTCTCAGAAGGCAAAGGAAAGGGGCTCCTAAAGAAGAAAAGGAAAAACCTCAGCAGTTAGTTACACTATACCAGAGTCCTCACGCAGGATGCGACCCTTCTCAGCCTCCGGTTCACTTGCCCTTTCAGGAGGGAGATGACAAGCCGGAATGCTATATGATCAGCCAGCTTACTATTCACACCTCAAGATAGAATAGGAATTTCAGGCGCAACCTAAGGAAACTTAAAATGAGCTCTAGTTAGAAAAGGCATGAGAGTTCAAGCCCAAGCGGAAGGAAATCACTCTGCAGACATTGCAGGAAATGGATCAGCTCGATGATGCTGAAGCCTTGCTTCTCAGAGACCCCTCAGGAAATTTTGATTATCTTGTCCTTTACCCGAGAAGGGTCTCTAGCTCCACCTCCAATGATACCTCATCCACAGTGGTCCACTGACCCTCCCACTGGGCCGGGCCCCGTGATGCGTCTACTCACAGAAGTGACCACAGCTTCAGTATTCAACTCTATACCTTGCAAGTCAGTGGAAGAATCACCTCCAGAAGACCCTGACCAAAGCTATCGCATGATCGAAATGCAAGAGTATATGGAGCGGCAATGCATGAAGCAGAGAAGGGAATACTATCGGGATTTCATCATTTCACATGAGCGCAAAGCTGATGAAGCGGCATCCTCTGGTAACAGAGCCCGAAGTAGGAAAGGTCCATCCCAACTCATTACACCTCCGCGAACTCGTGTTCAGCTAAAGATTAAGGAGGAATAATATTTGCCTTAAATCTCCATGATAACCTCAGCAAAGCCGAAGGCAACAAAACCATGGGAATGGGTTCCAGTGGACAACATTGTTCAACATGGCCCTTCAACTCCTCAAGAGACAGAGAAGCACTTGCCATTGAAAAAGCGACCTGGAATGCTCAGTCCCCAGCCATATCTGTCACATGCTCAAAGGGAACATCATCCGCTCCCATCTTGGGGAGGTAAGGGGCCCCTAAGCAAGAGGAAATGTCACTCTAATCCTCCTCAGAAAACCATTTCCTTAAACACCTGGCTTCAGCAACAGGATCGTGAAGGGACTCAAAAGCTAGTTCATGAGCACGATTTCCCAGAAGTTGCCATGATCTCTTCAGGAATTCCAACAAACAGGCCCACCACAGAAGAGCTAGCTGCTGATATTGAACAGCTGAAGCGTCAATTGAAAGTGGTAATGCAAGTAACGTCAGCCTCAGCACGCATGAAAGCAGAAGGAATCCAGACGGCGGCCATAAAGATGATAAGTGGCAGAATCCGTGCGTGAGAAGAGATGGGGAAGGTCGAAAGCGGATCAGGAAGCCCCCGCCCGCTATGCTCTTTATCAAGAAGGCATTCATTCATTGAATAATCAGGCGGAGGCTGAAAGAGCTCCTGCCAGATCGCTACACAAGCCACCGCCCAGAGACCTGCCCACTTAGTGTGACTGACATAAACAAAGAAGCTCCCCAGCAAGAGGATGCGCTAACGCGCGCTCAATTCGTTGCTTGTTGAGTGATGACGCTTCAGTTCGAAGGGTTAGGAGCCGGGTCAAGTAGTAACTCGTTTGTATCTGTTGCTCAAGCGAATTCCGTTCAATCAAGTCCCGAGTGAGCTTCCCCATAGCAAGAGTTGTTTCATGCCGAAGGTATAGTATAAGCACCTAGGTTTCGGACAAGTAAGTAGTTGTTAGCCCTCTGTTTCAGTTCGAAGGTCTATATCAAGTAAGAAGCTAGGAGTCTTTAGTAGCTGAAGTTCTTTTTCAAGTACCGAGTTGGTCTCTGCGGCAAGAGCTCAGGTATCTATGGCATCTATGTTAGCTCCGATCTCTGAACTGTTTGCTATTAGCTCAGGAAGCTAGTAAGCTATTTAGCTATTAGTTGGCATTGTTGGAAGCTATGAGCTGGCAGCTGTTGGGCTAGGTTTTAAGAGCTATGATCTGTAAGCTCTGAGCTCTAGTGTGTTCTTTTAGGTTAGCTGGCAGCTCCTAGTCAATCTGTAGCTAGCCGGTAAGAGAGCTATTAGTGTTGTTGTAGCTTTGACCCTTTAGGTATTGACTCTGTTATCTAGAGTAGCTATCAGTCCAGTAGCTATGGTATCTATGAGTTTGGGCTAAGATCTGTAAGTGGTTTTCTCTAGTATCTAGGGTCGGTAGGAGCTTTGCCTTTCATCCCCTTTTGAAGTCCTCTTTCATTTAAAGAGCCATCATCAATGGGGTTCCCCTCAAAGCATCATTACGTCACTGGTTGTACCGTCTTTCCCTCCCCTGTGGTGAAGCTGCTAAATGAAATGCCTAAGTAGGGGCTGGAGCAAGTAACCAAGACAACAAGGTATCTAGCCTCTAAGGAAGCTCTGGTATCTAGTAGCGAAGGTAGCTAGGAGTTGGTATCAGCTAAAGGCTCAGTACAGAGGATAGGCTGGTTCTTTTTGGCATCAAACAGGAAGAATGAATGTTGTGCCTTCTGTAATGGGGAGGAAAGCCATAATCACATATTCTTCAACTGCCCCTACTCTTCAAAGATATGGGTGGCTATACAGAAAAAGATTCATGTCAATTGGCCGGATAAACCTTGATGAGAATACCAACCCTCTCCATCGTCACGACTTGGATTCGAACCAAGACCTCCGGGACCCCTACTCAGTAAAGAAGGGAACTCCCTTTCTCGTGATTTTTGGTAACGCGGTTCCGCCAATCATTCTATATGGCCTAGTCCGCGGGCAGAATCGGATGCCAGCCGGGGGATCAGTCCTCACCCATCCGAATGACTTCTTCCTCTGCCCCCCTTACCCAACAAGCAACGAATTGAGCGCGCGTTAGCGAAAGCCGCTCTTTTTTAAGCAAGCAACGGTGGTGTTGCATTGTTTGCACAATCTTCATAACAACACACTAGCGCGACTTCAACACCCTGACAACAAGGCGCGAAAGCCTAGCTAGAACAAGCAACGGCTCGTTAGATGGGCAGGCTGCCGTTTTCTCGCTTGCAAGCGTTAGGTAAAGCAGCCATTTTCTTGCTAGCGGCGTTAGCGCATCCGTTTTCTTGCTGGGTTTTCGTTGAAAGCTTTGAAGCAGTAGCTTTGCCACTCTCCGCGCATGTTCAATAAGATTGCAGATCGATAGAAATTGATATCTCCGATCACTTTTTCTAAGCGAACAGCCTTGTACTCCAGGCACTTCCCTTGCTTTGTGTACTAAATCCCTTTTAAGGACTTGTAAGTAACAAGAGTTTCTCCAGCGCTCAGGGTTTTGAAAGCGGTCGTATGGAATGAAGTATCCTTCGGAATCCCGATAGTCAAGGCAAAGATCATTGGGTGTCGTACTCAAGAAGGCGTAGGGGGAATAACAGACTCGCCTTCTGACGCAGCCCCACAAGGTGGCAATGAGTCTTCCCTCGTCCAGATCCGGTATTTGGGACAGGTACTCTTCCTATATAGTGCAGCCGGACAAGCACTGGCTTTCGGCAGACTAGCTCGCTGCTCCAGATAACGAATACAAAGAAATAATAATAAGAATGAATGTCACGTACGGCGCTGCCGAAGGAGCTCTTGAAAGAGCCCACCTCGGATACTAAAGAAAGGAGTGGCTAGACGGGCAACTTCACTCCGTGCATCCTTTGGTTGTGAGCCCCGCCTAGAGTGAGGCGCTAAGGGAAGGGCGTAGCGTTCAATCTGCCTCGCAGCTCGTAGAGGACCTTCAGTGATCGCGCAATCACACTGTCTCATGCAGTGTTCCCGCAATCTCAGTCCAGTTCAGTCTTCCGCTTGGTGGAAAAAGATCGGCACTATGATGACTACCGACGGGCAGGGGTTTCATTTATAAAATATAAAAAACCAATACTATACTGGGCTCGATCGACACAGAGACCTCATGGTAAGCAAACAAAATAGGAGGAGAGGTTAGGAATATGGGTGCGGGAGGCTGAGGGACGACCACGATGAGTACGCAGGTCCAGGCTATATAGGATCAAACGGCTGCTTTTGTTTGATCGAGGAGCGGAGATAGATAGATATGAGCTGACAGCTTATGTTTCCTGGTATTTTGGGTGAGATGTACACCGAAAGGAATTGACGCTACAAACACTTTTAACCCGATCGAAAGTGAGCTCGACTCAAAGCAAGTCGACAAGCGAGAGAGGGTGAGGGTACAAGGCGTGGGATCTACGATCGACTGTGCCCGTTGTTGGCTTTGCAGATGCTTTCAAATACTCTAGCAGTTTATTCCATTCATTGTATATATCTTCGTGTCATTGACATCATTCAATCGAATGGTTTGACATAAGAGATGTTCTAGTCTATCTGTAGTAGTTCTGTTTGTTTATATTATATTCTAGTGGTACATGAGGGTGGCGACTCACAAGGGGAGCGTAGACCAGAGCAAGAGGGAGCCAAGCCAGCTACTGTGGTTATGCCATTTGGTGGGCAAAAGTAGTATAGCGACGGTGAAGAGACGATAGTAGACCAGACGGGGACACCACCAGAACACCCGAACAAGGATCTATTTTCTTTTGCAGCTATAGTACATATACTTTATACGTCTGTCTTACTAATAATATTCCTTAGCGTACATCTGTACTATAACCCTCTCCTCTGTGTGGTGTTTTCAAGGGAAAAGGCGGGTACGCTCAAAAGTGAAGTCAGTTAGTGGAGCCCGTTACTGTTAGTCAAGTGATTCGGTCAGTAAACGAAAAAGGAAAATCCCAATATAGCCCGTATTTGTTCAAGCAGGCTCAGTCGAATCAAGCCAATAAAGTCCTTGTTCTAGGTAGCTCGCTGCAGTCAGGTTGTAAGAAAGAGATGGACTAAAGCCACCTCTACTCGAGCGGAGAGTTTTAACGCTTTCAAGCAGTCGAAGGCTCAGGAAGCAAGAAGTGGAATCAGAATAGAATGAATGTCCAAGGGGAATCCCGTCCGTCCTAAGTGGGGAATTCGGCATTTACAAGAGGGAAGCCGCGTTCAGGGTCTATGAAGAAATAGAGGGAAATGGATGACCTTCACTGGTAGTTCAGCAAGCAACCAAACCAACGCAACGCAACGAAGCCGTATGAGTTCCAGCCAATCCATCTGCTTTCAAGCAGTCGTATCAGTCTTTCAAGTGGGGAAAAGGTATGATAGCTGGAGCGTGGGAGTAGAGAGCTTTGCGTGAAAGCGAACCGTGTACGTAGATCACTTTTGGGAGTAGATCGGAAGTTTGTTTGGTCGAACGAACTGTAAGAATCTCACACCTGGTCCAAGGTTCCCGCGATTTCAATTGCAATTGCTAGATCTCTTCATTCCCTCCCACCGGCCAGCAAGCATCCGCAGTTCAACAAGGGCAGCATCCGCTAGCAGGATTTTTTTGGATAAACCCTTGGGAAAAAGACCAATAGAATCAAGTACGCACGTAAGGTCAAACCTTCCTAACCTTCGAATAGCGAGTATCCAATCAGTAGCCGACACGAAGCCGGCACAAGCCAGCAGCAACAAAACAATAGCAACAATCTCCCTTTCGTTTGATGACGAATTTCCTGCTGCAAAAAAGATTCGCATATTCATGAATTGGGCTTTCATTCAGATGCTGGAAGTGTAAAGAAAGACTCAATAGAATATGTGTGTGATCTTTTGATCATCTGAATTTCCCACCTCAGATCCGCTTTCTGTTTGATTGCCCTCAATCCTCATCGCTTTCAGTCTTGATGGCAGACAGTTTATATGCAGCCTTTGGGAGTTCCTTCCTGGTGTAGCAGTAGTTCTTAGTGCCATTCCTTCGGTCCCAGTAACCATTACAGGAAGTGTTCTGAGTGCTTATGACTATTTCTTTCCCCTTCCTTACTTCTTACCGTTCATGTCATTACCTTCTCTAGTTAGGAGTGATCTTTCCTTATATTTTATAAATATAAAGAAGAGTTCTCAATGGACAGCTTTCCATTGAGAAGAGGTTTCAATCCTGGCTAACTAAGAGATAGAGATTCGGGCTTGGCTAGAATAGCTAATAGGCTAGCTTCCTTTGTTTGGCGCCCTTTCTTAAGGGCTTGTCCGATTCCATGCTTATGATTCCATTCTTCTTGTAAACCAAGTCATTAGACCTGTCTGCGGATTCGATTCCTACCCCTCATATTCGGCTTCGGCTTAGTTCAAAAAGTAGCCCAAGCTCGGAACCAACCATGCCCTACCGACCAACCCCATAGTCTGACTTATGCTAGTCGTACTGAGCTTAATGATGGATCTGATATATTGGCCTCACTTCATGGAGAAAGAGAGGTCAGTGACCCGGGGGTAGGCGACTCAATCAATAGGAATTCTCTCTGGAATGCTTAGGCCAATTATATTTTTCGAAATTTGTGGTATGGCTTTGAAGCCCAAGGAATGATCCAGTCCCCTAGACGGGCAGGAACCTTTCCTGGAAGCTCTCCCTCCCAGTTCTTTCATAAGAGGACCCTTACCCCCAAGTGATAGACCATGGCATTCTTCATGAAAGTGCCTTCCCTTTTAAGGACCATTCGGAAACTGAGAAAAGAGGCTGAGAGTACTCTGCTCTTCAGGGCGATCAGGGGTTTCCGGGCATTCGTCCAAGCTCGCGAGATCCTCACGAGGCTTGGGAGTAGAGAGTCTTCGATCTAACATATCGGTATGAAGTTTCTGTGATGACTTACGACACCAGATTCAATGGCATCCCTTACAAGCCTTCAAAGATTGGATTCCGACCCTCTTTCTATTCTAGCCCTTGAAAGCAGTCCACTAGCAACGGAGTCGCGAAAAGAGCTTCTATTCCGAGTTACAACTTCTTCCTTTCTTTTTTAGGCTTTCTAGCCAAGTCCACTAGAAAAGGATTCGTGAACAAGAGCAGCGGAAATGGAATAGCTTTTCTATCTAAAAAAGCCTGGTCTTTCTTCTTTTTCTTTAAAGAGCGGGGTCGGGGACTCGATGGCTATTGCGCTTATTCCTCCCACTTGGGATACCATACCTTTTGCGATTCTTAACTGAATAAGGATTTCAAGTAAAGAGCTCCATCCCGGGCATGGCGGAAAGTCACACCGCTCACTAATCCAATGCTACCCACGTTCAGGCTTTCAAAGCGCTGAGTCGTTTACAGGAAAAGTACCGACTTCTTCCCTTTCCCTACGCTCGTGTCTCTTCTGAAGCAAAGGAGTAGCGGCAAGGAAGGAGTGCATACCCGGTTAGCCCTTGCTCCTCTTTGATAGAAGGAGCGGAAAATTCTCCGAGAAGAAAAAGGAAGTGAGAGCACCAGGTGCTCGAAGAGCAGATAGGTTGTTTAAGTGAAGAAGAATAGGCTCTTTGTCCAACTATTCTATTAGCCTTGTCACAAGCTGCTAAAAGAACTGCCATAGTTTTTGTACGAGTAAGGTATATAATAGTAACAGGAATATGCCCACAATTTGATGCTAGTCTCTAAGTCTCGAGCATCAGAAGAATGCCTAGAGGGAGCGTCCTATCCTTGAATTCTAATCATTGATGTACATCGAACTGAAACTGCTAATACTCAATTTATCAATTACAGTTTGCATGACACACCATGTGTAGCTAAAGGAGCGGTGTAATAATGACTATCTCGCAGGTCTGTGTACACCCCCTAGAGTAGAGGGATGGTTTCAGGTAGGCATGGCATAGATAAAGAAAGAAGGCTGGCTCACAAGACAAGAATAGGAATCATTTCCAGCGGTTCAATTCATTGATTCATCTATCTATCGGATTAGTAGCTCAAGCCCTTTCCTACGCTTTCGAAATTTCTTTTTCATTCAAACTTTTTAGAGTCCGCAAGCCACGAAGGAGTCCCCTTTTTGCCCTTTGGCTGGTAATCACATCGGCCATAACGTGGTCTATCACCTCGGTTGGGGAGAAAGTTCGAATCCTTTATTTTATATTTTGATATTTTAAGGGCTTGGTTGGTCGTACAATAACAAGTATTATAGTAGATTGTATTCGATGAAAGAAGGAGAACAAACAATAAAATAATGGGAAGAATCAATATTCGTGATGCAAGCATTGCTAGATCCAAAGGTATTTTATTAACCTAACTACAAGGATGGGACTCTATAATATGGAAAGAACAAATGTAAAACCTAAAAAAAAGGAAAAGAACATACCTCGATGCTGCTGAATAAAGCAAATTACCTATACCAAACCGAATATCCAACGACATATAAGCACTTAGCACGCACCCCTACCCCTGCCTGAAAGCGCCTACCACATTCCTATATAGACGCCTTGATAACGTTAGCTCGCTAGTCAAGCGAGGAATGCTCGGAATTTGAGTCCTTTCTTTAGATAGTTTTGAACGCTAACCTCGGGACCCTCAGCTTCGTCTTATCCATGCCATGGAGGAACCTCATCAGAGCTTCGTACCCTCTACGTAAGAGCCACCTTAGCACTCGAAATGCATTAGATTAGGACTAATGAACTAAAGCCCCTCCAAACTGCACTGCACCCTTACTGCAGCTTAAAGCGGGACTGACACTAGGTACACTGCGACTGCAGCAAGATTGGAAAATATATTCTTTTCACTGGAAAGATGCCAGGTGAAAAGACAATTCCTATCCGTATCCGTCAAGCATGCGATGTTAGAAAAAGTCAAATTATAGCCTCCACTCTAATGGAAAACATGGCAAAAATCAAATATTTTAGATCACCAGTTATCCTAAAAGATGCCTAGATTCAGACATTTTTTTGTTAAGCTCCATGCCTTCTCATAATCCTCAGCCAGCATCTTACTGCTTAAGCAAGACCAGACTTCCAAGTTTATTGCAATGAAAAGAAATAAAATGGATGTTATGCGAGTATGATTATAGGCAGTCAAC